AATCACTCAATCTTGGGGTAAATAGTATATAATGCTTATGTTTACTTTCACTTAACTCTTGTACATAGGAAATGAGGCTGAATCTTTTTACTGCAAAATAAGAAGCTGTTTTTTTCACTCATATAACTATCTGGTTTAGTTCATCAACCCGAATGATGAATAAAAAATAAAAATATATATATTAAACTCATGAAATTTCCTTACTATAAAGAAAATAAATAGAGGAAATTTTATGTCTTAACGAATCACACATAGAGATATTGATAACACACATAGAATAGAGTTAATGGTATTTCATAACTAATTGATTGAGCAGCAGCCCGTAAACCACCTAAAAAGGAATATTTATTATTTGATCCATAACCTGACATAAGAACCTGACATAAGAAGGCCCACGGGAGCAATACTTGAAATGGCAATCCATAAAAAAACACCAATACTGAAATCGGCTAGAACAGGGTGATAGCCAAAAGGAATTACTAAATAGCTTAGTAGAATTGATGTGACTGCTATGGATGGTCCGATACTGAATAAACGAGTATCTCCTCTTGATGGAAGAAGATTCTCTTTGAAAAGTAATTTTGTACCATCTGCTAAAGCTTGAAGAATTCCCAAAGGCCCGGCGTATTCAGGGCCAATACGTTGTTGTATCCCCGCAGATATTTCTCTTTCTAACCAAACAATCACTAGTACACCTATTGTGATTCCTAATACAGGAGTAAAAATAGGGACAAGCATCCATATGATCTCATATACCTCTTTTAAGGATTCCAATCTAAAAAAAGAATTGATAGATTGTACTTCTGTTGTATCTATTATCATTTTAACGACCAACTTCTCCCATAATGATATCTATGATTGTCATAATATCAGCTAATTTCATTCTTTTAACTAATTGAGGAAGGATTTGCAAATTGATAAAACCCGGGGCGGTCTAATTTTCCATCTCCAAGGAAAAACACCCTTAATCTCCTATAAGAAAAATTCCTAATTCTCCTTTTGGGGCTTCGACTCTCATATAAAGTTCTTGCTTTGACAATTCAAAAGTAGGAGAGGGTTTTTTACTGATAAATCGATAGTCAAAATCATTCCATTCGGGATCCCCTACTTTATCAAAGCGCAGGATTTCTAAATTCTCATAGGGCCCCCCCGGAATTCCTTCTAAAGCCTGTTGAATAATTTTTATTGATTCTGTCATTTCACTGATTCGTACTAAATAACGAGCTAACGAATCTCCTTCTTTTTGCCATTGAACTCCCCAATCAAATTCATCGTAAGACTCATAATGATCAACCTTCCGAAGATCCCATTGTATTCCGGAAGCTCGTAGCATTGGTCCTGATAAACCCCAATTTATTGCCTCCTCTCCGCCAATAATGCCTACTCCCTCAACTCGCTCTAAAAAAATAGGATTCCGTGTAATAAGCCTTTGATATTCAGTAACTCTTGTTAAAAAATAATCACAAAAATCCAAACATTTATCTACCCAGCCATGAGGTAAATCAGCAGCGACTCCTCCGATACGAAAATAATTATGCATCATTCGCATACCGGTGGCAGCTTCGAATAGGTCATATATCAATTCTCTTTCTCGAAAAATATAGAAGAAGGGGGTCTGTGCGCCAATATCTGCCATAAAAGGGCCAAAAATGCGAAGCTATACGACTTAACTCTAACATAATGACTCTGATATAGCTGGCCCTTTTAGGCACTTGAATATTGCCTAACTGCTCTGGTGCATTTACAGTTATTGCTTCGGTGAACATAGTAGCTAAATAATCCCAACGTGTTACATAAGGTAAATATTGTATAATTGTTCGGTTTTCTGCAATTTTTTCCATCCCTCTATGTAAATAACCCCATATCGGTTCACAGTCAATAACATCTTCACCATCTAGAGTAACAATGAGTCGAAGAACACCGTGCATTGATGGGTGCTGAGGACCCATATTGACTATCATAAGGTCATTTCGTGTAGCTGGTGCAGTCATAGGTTTTTTCCCGATTCATTCTTCCATGAATTGCTGAAAGCGAAAAGAAGTTCATCGAAATTTAAGCGAAAATTAAAAACGACTCTTCAAATTAATGATTTTTTGTTTCTCGAATCTCCAACCGGCCGATTAATTCTTTATAACGTACTCTATTTTTTTTTGACAAATAGGCGAGCAGCCGTTGACGTTTTCCTAGAATTTTACGCAGACCTCTCTGAGATAAATAGTCTTTTTTGTGCAATTCCAAATGTGAAGTAAGTCTCCGTATCCTATTGGTGAAACTCACTACTTGAAATTCAACAGACCCCTTGTTGTCTTCGTTTTCCTCTTTCAAAAAAATTACACTGAATGGATTTTTTATCATAAAAAAGTTCCTCCTACCTTTTAATTTACATATACATATTTGATTTTATCGATCAGTAATAATAATATCAGTCATTTTAATGTAGTATTTAGTATACACAATAATTTTAATTTATTTACGGACTTCCTATTTTATTAATCAAAATTTTCATTTGATTTGGACAGGGATAAAAAGGGGGATGGTACATTTTTACACTCACAACGTCGAATAATTTAGACCTCAATTTTAAAATTAGGAAGATTCCGTAGATTCGTTTATTTTATAGATTTTATCCAAACAAATTGATACGTCATTGACTTAGTATGTTAAAAGTATTAAATAAAATATCGATCATCTATATTAGACTGAGACGTAAGACAGGGCATATGTGCATCTGTTTGCTTTTCTATATGGTACAGAATATATAGGAAAAATGTACCATCAACCTATTTTTAATTGTGGATATATTCTTAACATACTAAAACGGCTTCCATTATTGGTATTAAACCAATATCGATTCATACAAGCTAAGTCTTCTAATCGATAATTAGGCCAAAGAAATAACTTTAATTTAATTAATTCGTTTTTATCTCTATCAAGATGTTTACTTTGATCCAAAAAAGTATTCCCACCTTTTATGTTCTTCTTGTTACAAAATACTCGATTTCTATCCACACTATTTATATTCTTTGAATTGAAAGAAATTAGAATTCTCAATTCTCTACGACGTCTAGACGAGAAAATCTTTTCAGGAACAATAAAATCATAATGTTTTTTGTCTATCTTTCGAATTAGTCTTTGATATCTTAGGCTAGATTCATCCAATTTATTTTTATCGATATATCTTTCTTCTCGATATCTTTGAGGAGTTTGGTACTTACTCTTATGAACCAACGAGATACCTATGGTTTGATACATAATAAAGTATCCGTCGTTTTTTACAGACAAACGAATGGGCTCGATAAAAAATATCCCCCTTTTATTCAATTCTATAGGAGTCAATTTTTTCCTAATCACCATTATATCCAGATTTATTTCTTTCCTTTGAATAGACGATATAGTAGTATCTCTTGTATTTCTCAGTCCAAGCAAGTAACAATATATCTTGATATTATCGATCATTCTTTCAGTTAAATTCGGAATTAAACCATCGTCTATTATCCATTGAAAAAGCAAATAGTGTTTCCGTAAGAAAATCATTTCTGGTCTCATCTTATTCCGGATCTTGTATTGTTTTTTCATTTTACCTTGGTTTTGTGCATATGATCTAAGGCCTCTTCGGCCTGCGGGTTCTTTTTCTTCTTGATTTCGATTCATTAATCTTTTTTCATTCGATAGTATAAAAAAATTCCATTTTTTCTTTTCATTGATGTTTTTATTAAAAAGAAGTAATTTGCTTGGTATAATACATGGTTTGATTTTGTATACATTAGAAAGTGGCACAAATTCTGGGAAGAACGGAAGTTTCAGATTCGTCGATATTGGGTTTAGGATTTCTTCATTCATTTCCATCCAATCAAAAAAAAGTTTCTTTTCATTGATCGTATTTTTTTCTAAATCTTGATGAATCGTCAGATAAAAAAGATTGTTTTTATCCATTTTATCAACTTTTTGGTAATTCTTACTTCCAATCTTAGTATTTATATTACTGTTATAATCCATTTTGGTCCAGGCCTTAATATCTATTTTTTGTCTTATAAAAAAATTGAGAATTGTCCAATCAAAATATTTTCTATCTGGATTTTTTTGCATATACACAATATCACCCTTTTCTAGATAATTATTGATAGGAATTTCCTCCAGGCTTTCAAAAAAAATTTGTTTATAATTGTTGTAATTATTATAATTGTTGTAATTAAAAGTAATCTTTTGGTTGTTATTTAATTCTGATGGTGATCCATAAATAATATATGAGGACTTCTTCATTTCAGAATTAATAGATTTATATGATAAAAGATCATATATATAGTATTTTTGAAAATTATCTTTTTGGTTTGATAATGGATATACTTTAAAATCCTTTTGTTTTTTGTGATAAAGTAATTGGTCTTTTTCATACGAATTACATTTTGTTAAATCCTTATTTTGCGTCATACCACCTTCAGTGATTGTAGTTCGCCATTTTTGTGGTATTAATCCAGACCATCTAATCTGAGATAAATTGTATTGATAATGACCTCTTAACCAGTTTTTCCATTGATTCATTTCAGAACTTGTAAGTTTTGTATGTCTTAATTCGGAATGAAATATTCCTTGTGTTACAAAAGAAGTTTTTATTGCAGTCTTAAGAAAAAAGGGGGTTCCATGATAGTCAAGAATAGATCTTAGCTTATACAAATTACTAACTCGGGTTTGTGATAATTTATAAAATACATATGCTTGTGATAAGGAGGATAAGTTAAAAAAAAGATGTGAATTCTTCTTACTATTCTTAATATTGTAAAGTGCACTTTTTAGAATTGAAATAAAGTTAATTTCTTTGTTTGTTTTATTATTGTAAATGTATTTATCAAAACAAAAATTTCTCGATTCAAGAACGAGTTGTGTAGTAATTCTGGCAATATGAATGATACATAGAAAGATATCAATGTATATTCTTTTAATGAAAATTTTTATAAAAAAATATAATTTATAGATTAATCGAGTACTTCTTCTTTTTATTTTTA